GATGCTGTCAAATTTGCCTTAGTGCAGTTACTCTCTTTACTTTCTCTCAGTGAAGTTCCTAAATAGGAATATTTTTTAAAAAAGCTCTCGATTCAAAAGTCATTTCTCGAGTAAGATGAATGTGTAGCTTCTTCTCAAGCAGTAGCACCGGCAACTAAAACAGTCTTCTATCCAACACCGGTTACTTCTATAAGACAAGAGCTCCTAATGGAACAATTACCTATTCTATCTGATTCACTGCCAATACCCAGAAAATCTGGTATTCAGATTCAATTGCGACAAGAGCACGTTCGAGAGCAGGGGGCAGAAAGACCTTCTACTTCTATTGCATCAACAGCTGATTCAATTGCTATCAGTTCTAAGCCTTAGTCATCTATTCGATCAATGCAGCCTTACGACTGTTCTTTAATCCATTATTTTATTTGCCGCATTTCATAAAAAAGGAAGAGCTAATCTTTCTACTCTACCAGTTTTATGAAATATCGAGTTACCTCCCCCTTATGGATTCTCTTTCGGATAGGCCCTGAAAGGAGGAGGAAGGCTGGTCTGCTTGGGTAGCTCAATTCCAAAGCGTAGCTGAAGCTGGGGTGGGGCTAGGCATAAAAGCTTTCGCGGAATAGGAATAGCGAATGCAGGCACAAGAGAAAGGGTAATTTACCTTTTTCACTAATGATGAATTCTGACAGCTCTTGCCGGGACGTTTTCTAACTTTAGGAGCACAGGCTAATTCCATCGAGTAGGTCTTTTGTCTAGATCTTCTCTTTATCTTTCTCACCCATACCACCCTATTTAGATTTAAGTGCACCGCTTGCTTTCTTTCAGAACCTCGCCTTTGAGAAGCGGGTTGTCTTTCGTCGGACTTATATATACCCGAAAGTTCGGTTAGAGCTAGCAGCTTACCCTATTGAACTTTTGAGGTTAACCTAACCGGCAACAGAAAGATGCCCTGCCCTTCTAATTGAAAGCGGGAAGCCGCGAGCGATGACTTATTCTCCTACGTAAATAGCTTTTGGAAATCTTACCCTTTTATTTTATGTCCATCCGAAAAATGAAATAATTCAAAAGTGTGATTTAAATTAACACCCAACCTTCGACACAGGATAAAGGTCTCCTCTTTCTTCGCTTCGGGGACGGAGGTCCTACGGTAGGTAACAGCAGGCACAAGCAACTTGAGTTAGGGAGGCCCCTCTGTAATGTAACTTAATTAAGGAGGTAGGCGGCTTATCAACTTGACCTTACCCCTTATTGATACTCTTAAGCCCTCGCTCCAAGATTGAAGTTTGAATCAGAGAAAAAAGTCTCTTAACGAAAAACGGCTTTTGATCGGTCCCTGAAAAGCGTGATGTGGCTTAAACGCCCCGCTATTGGCTTTCTCAGCCTTTGTTTCAGCGGATTCTGATGCTTCAGCCTCTTCATACTTTCGATTTTGAAATTCTCTTTCTAGCCAACCTCCCTGGATCTTAGGATTCGGGGTGAGAAGGTGATTCTCACTGGGTTTCCGAACCATTCTAAGAAAGGCATTCGCTTGCTGATGCAGCTGATTCCGCCTCTGCTAATGCTTTTGTCTCAGTCTTCCGATTAAGCAGATGGCACTTCTTCCTCACCCTTGGAACCGACCGAGGCCCTATCCTTCCCTGTAATGAGACGAAGGAAGCGAAGCGGGCTGCTTGTCTTGCCTCGAGCCCTTTAGAGAAGAGAGAGGTACTGCTCTGGACTAGGATGGTGCTGCTCTGCTTAAAACTAGGCTAGGAAATGGGCCTCCCCCTCTACTCTAGGGTGCTTACACATTCTCTGAAAAAGGAGAAGACTTTTTTCTTATGCTTTACGGGTACGGGATGGGATCTTTGTTTCTGGGCTCTCAGAGTGGTCGCAGGTTAATATATCAAGCTTGGGACTGCTTCCCTCAGATCAGACTGGACTTAGGTTACCTACTTACTCAAGCTGTGAATCCTCATAAGAGGAAAGCAGCAACTTTCTATTTATAGAAGGTAGATTAGTTCTTTCATATCCGATCATTGCATAACTAGAAAAAGGGGATTGCAAATCAAATGGAAAAGCCCCTTTACTAGGTTGGGCTACTTTAAAAGACACCTACGCCTTCAAAGAAAGCCTATTTGAGACCACTTACTAAGGGCAAGTCTTAGTTTCAGTCTGTTCCCTTTCCTCTTAGTGTAAGTTCCCAAGGCGCAGGTATGATGCATACCAAAGGAAATTCCAAAGGCTGAGTTTAAGATCCCAAGGAAGGCAGAGTTGAAGTATTAGGTTAGGTCTCGAGGGCAGTGTCTAAGTGCAGGTCCGTTCAGCCGTTACCGGCCTATGTTAAGTAAGGGGGAAAGCCACCATTATTATTGGTCCGGTCATCGGGAACACATAATGCATGTATTGTTGTTTCAGTTATGGTGCACCCACCTCACTCAAACCGGTTTAACACTTCGGCCACCACACTTTGGTAACACTTAATGGATGTGTCATCAACAAGTTAAGCCTCCTGGTACTCTTCCAGGGTAGGGGGAGGAGAGGCGATATCAGTCCCCTTCCTAGCGGTAGCGTCCCTGTATGTTTTCTTCCTATTACGGAGGGGAAAGGTAAAACCTTAGCACAAGGTAATCGGTAGCACAAGGTAGAAAGCCAATATAACGAAAACCAAGCTCAAAGGATATTATACCAAGTTAGGCATCCAAGACAAGTCGCAGAAAATAGGGGGTTTAGGGGGCCCTATCCAAAGCATAATCTCTTGTGTATAGTGACCTAAGCGTGAGTCTAAGAGAAGAGGTAAGGTACAAATCCAATTCAAATGACTATAGTCAGGCCTAGCCAGGAAGGCTTATTCTCCTATCTATGCGGCGCACAGGGTGCGGGCATTCCATGAGATAGCTCACTGAAGCCTTTTTCTTGCTATTCCACCGGGATGGAAGGAAGCTTTCACAGATCCTCACAAGAAATTCCTGGCCCTCTTTTCCTTCTTCTTCTTTTTCAGCTCCTTCTCCCCTTTGGGCTTTATCGCCTGTCGCTTCTCAGTTTTCACCCCCTCACCAGAGTCCTCGTTCTGTAATTGCTATAAGCTGTAAAAGGTAGTACCATCTGTCAGCGTAACTTTGATGCACTGCTCTTCCCCATCAGTCTTAAGTTTCTTCTGATCCCTCTCGCTAGGCTCTGCTTCATCTCGCTTCATCAGGTTTTCAACTCTCTCGCTGGACTTCTCTGCATCTTCCTTCATTAAGTCCCCCCAACGAGGAAATAAACCTGGACCCTCTTTCAATGAAAGCTCTCCATCCTCGGCAAACTCCGAATAATGGATAGCGTCAGCAAAATGGATTTCAGATCTTTCGAAGGAAGTGCTCCCCGCAGGTACTCATACCTCTTTTCCTTTGATTCTACCTTTAATACATTGATGGTATGTCGATGGGACCGCTTGGTATTTATGAATCTATGGTCTGCCCAGAAGAGCGTGATATGTCGTCGGTGCAAAAACAACCTGGAACTCTATCGGACTCTTGAAAGGTCCAACGTTGCAATTGACTCTGACCATCCCATTCCTACAAAAATGGATTTGCCAATTCGAACTAAAATAATATACCTCGATAGGTGCTCCTCCAATGTTTTCTTTGGGAATGCCTAGCGCTTCAACAGTGGACATAGGTATGAGATTGACTGCGGAGTCAGGATCAACCATCACTCTCTTCACGGCCACCCCATTCATCTCTGCTTCAACATACAACGAACGGTTGTGGAAGGGGCGCCAACATGCCATCATCGGTGAAAATGACAGATTTCAGCTTCCCGCGAGTCACTCGCCGAACTCCTTCAGCCATGCAACACTGTGCAGAATTCAGGTGCAATTGCTACTCGCCAAGGCTTTCACAGCATCAGCCCTAACGGATTTGGTGAAGCATACTATATATAAATATAAAAACGCCAGGAGTTTCTTATTTTTCTTCAACCTTTCTTCGATAGGCTCAGAGGTATCAACCCTATGATATTCGCTTGGGGCTCCTCGTTGAATCTTTTCTTCAAAGGCGACCAAGCACTTCATGTTCGCCACCGCCTTTCCCTTGTGCCCTGGAAATGGATTAGCATCCACATTGCCTTGAAGCCTAAGCTCTCCTGACCTTATCTTCTTGTCAAAAATATCCCATAGCACATAACAGTCCATCGTGCTATGGGATATCTTCCTGTGATAGATACAGAATCGCGAATGCTTGAAGAAGCCAATAGCCTACAAGGTTGCCCGCAGACTTGCTTGACCTATTGAAATGCCAGTATAGACTTCTGGCACACGGTCGGCTAGCTAAAGGTCAGCTTCGGTTCTAGGCAAAGATCCGCCAGTAGCAGTTCCTTTCCCAGTTCCCATTCAACATTCATTCAAAGTATTCTCCCGCTTCAACCAGCTGCTTTGCGGACTGCTCTTGCTCTTACTGCTGCTTCCTATGCTTTCTGCTTCTGACTACTTGCCTTTCCAACTACGACTTTCGACCAGACTACTAGCACTAATGATCTTACTTCTGACCTGACTTCCCTTTCTGACTAAAGCTTTCGGACTACTGGTATTAAAGGAGCTTACTTCCCTTTTGAACTAGCTCCGTCCCTTGCTTCGCCCACTACTGCTAGAGTACATAAGACTTGGTACACTTAGTAAAGGAGAACACCAGCACCTTGTATAGGTTGGGTTGCTGGATACGGGATCCTCGTAGTAGGCTGGAATCCGTCAACAAAGACTTTCCTTTCTGTCTACGATTCCCGTCTCTTAATGAAATATGCTATGCCCGTCCCGTCTGCTAACGCTTATCGGTCTCAACTCTATCAATAGGTCTTCTCTCGCTAGCTCGTAATGAGGAAAACCTTATTCACGGCCTCTTTATGAGCCGAAATCGCGAGTTTAATGGGTCTCATAGGTCATGGTCTTCTCAAAAGATCGAAAAATCGCTTTATTTTCGGGCATAGGAGTTCGATTTCAATATCGACTTGTGGTTAGCACTCTTCTGTTCAATCCTTTCTCTCCCCGTCCTTCTCTTTCTCACTGCTAGGGTAAGGATCGTATCTGTCTTCCATGTTTAAAACAATGTAGCTTCTTGGTCGGCCTGGCTAAAAGTAAAGAATTGAGCTACTATAGCTGGAATACGGGAATAAAGCTATTTCGCTTCTTGGTCTCCATAGCCGCTGCAGCTGTTCGAAAGTCTATTATTGCGATTGAAAGCAATTCAACTGTGTTCGGAAGTGCTTTCTTGCCCATCCCCTAGGTTACTGTTTGTGGACCGGAATTACTTGGAAATCAACATAGTTGGAAAGACGCTTGACTTAGATGCTACGGCTGCGGGCGTAAAAACTACCTAACCAAGCATTATCAAGAGGCTAAGCATAATGGATATCCCAAGCAAGCAAAGCAAGTCTAAAGCATCCCTACATTTCCCTACTCTCTCTGTTTGGAACAGTGTGTGAGCCCTTACAATTGCCCAACCATTTTAGGTGCACCTTTACGCGAGGTCAAATCAACCTCCATAGTGTTAGTGATTCTTCATTCATGTTGGGCCCCTTTCTTTACGGAATGAAATAATCAAACCCTAACTTTTCCATTCACAAACTCAACCTTGCCCAAAACTTGAACTACTTTGAGGTTGGGGCCGAGAAATTCCTTATAGGTGTGTAAGGCGGTGTGGGAGGAGTTGTTGGCACATACTAAAGATTGTGCCCACTATGCGGCGCCACCCGTTACCGATAAAGTCCTCTGGGAAGCAAAGCTGTTGGGGTCGAGCTTTTCGCTTTTGTACCCACGTCGAAAATCACCACCCTTAGAAAATGCCCTCTGCAGTTACTCCAATAGTCCAAAACAAAAACGTGAGACTTTTAAATCCTGGTGTCACATGATGAGAAGGAAACCTCTAACGATAGGGGCTGCACATTCCTTGTTAAACCAATTCCTTGTTATGTAACAACAACAGGTTCCTGTCGGTAGCTGTTAACCCTCGCGACAAATAAAGTTTTCCATTCGACCACTACCTTTGTCTCCATACCAGCAAGCGCAAAAGAGAAGAAAAAGCATAAGCAGAAACTAGAAAGAAAAGAGATCTAATCTAATAAAAGCCTAAATCCGGAAGCTCCTGACGGAACGGAATTAGACTGAAATGCGGAACTACTCCTTCCAATGGCTTGCCTCGTGACCCCAACTGATGGAAGGGAGTACGAGCCGGCAAAGAACCTATGTGATCAAAGGACCGGAACAAGGAACTCAGAAGCATCTATTTCTCCCCTAGCGGCATGCTAGCAGAGGACAGCAAATCCACATCCCTCTGGGCAAGCAGCTGGTAGCAGTGACCCAATATCTGCGAACTCCCATCCGCAGAACCATCTGTACCACCAGGTGCTACTCCTCTTCGCCATATCTATTTCCATCTCCGAATCGATTCCTATTTACTAGATCCATTGCTCCCTCCTTCGTGCTCCCGTCTTTCCCGCTGCCATCTCTTTCTGTCTGCTCCCAGAGGTGCTGGTTCAAATCCAGTTCGTGACATGGTCATCTCGATGAGAATAAGCCACCTGAGCTCTTGACTTACGCTTTTCCGCTCGGGAGCCGGGCCTCTTTAGATACCACCTTCACCTTCCCCAGCGATCTGCCCTATCAACCTTCCAACATATTATCCTTCTATGAAAAGGAGGAATGATCCGGGGTAGGCCTGAACGAGTAAGTGAGACCATCACAGGAAGTAGATCATGTTTTTGAGGCACACCCCACACTGCTTTAAATAAAGCGCAGTGAACAGAAGACCAGACTAATGGCATGTTTGACCTGCCTTGCCTTCTTTCCCGCTGTTGAATCGACTAATCTGGGAAGGGATCTTTTGCCAATTTCATTCATCCGCGTGGAGCGAAGGGCACCTTCAAACAAAATGGAAGGGCGGCATTCGAGGGAAATTTCATCCAAGTGGATTACTCGCAGACTCCATACCAAGGATGTAAGTGTTCTCCTTCTTATTCGTTCAGTCAATGGGTCAGCTCAGTTAGTGAAGGGTACTTATGAGTTAACTAAGTGCTTGATCGATCGCGATTGAATCTAGGTCACTAGGGTCGTACTATCCGCCTGCTCCTGAGGTGGCTGAAAGGAATTCTTCGGTCCGTACGAGTGTTCTAGGGGGGCCATTGATCGCTCGCGAGTGCATCTACGTCTTGATCCGTCATGCTTCCATTCATCCATCAATCCGCCTGACAACATGGGGCCTTCGCGGAAGAGTGTTACCAAGACATCAACAAAGAACAAGTCGTCCCTTGCTTCGAGCACCCAAACCTATGAAACGGGGGGGCTAAGGTCCACTGGATCCATCATTCGAGGTGAGGGACAAAGAACGCCTTCTATCTCTCGTCCATCTTATGAGCGTTACTTGCTTTAGAGGGATCTCTAGCTGTGGTGGGCTATGGCGATGGTTTTTCGGTGTTGGGATGGCGCTTTGAGGCTTGCTCGCTTTGATTGCTGCTTACTTTGCTGATTACTCCCGTATGGCTGGCTTAGCTCAATGGATTTATTGATTGAGTTATTGCTTCCCGGCTTACTTGCTTGCGGAATGGATGGATTTATTGCTTGATGGGCTGCTTGCTTGATTCATCCAAATCCTTAGGCTTAAGCAACTAGAGGAGAAAGCACCTTACAACTACAGCTACGAATGTGGAAAGGGAGCTGCATCGACCCTTTCAGTGGTTTTAGGCGCTAAATGCTGGAAATATAGGTTAGTGCGGGATAATCAATATCCATTATTATAGCTATAGCCGAGACTTCTGTTGATGGAAGGGGATAAGCCGGTAGATGTCCTAAATAGGTGATGGGGATGGAACTAATCCCCCGCCACCTCGCTCAATGGAAGAGAGGGTCACCGCCCTTCAGAAAGAACTCGAAAGGAGGGACAACGAAATGGCGGCTATGATGATCCAGATGCAAGCCCTCATGGGCCAACTCACCACCATCGCATCGGGAGTAGGAACGTCCCAAACGCCGGCTTCATCGGCAAGACAAGACGCACCCGTGGTGGCTGAAGATCCACTCCTGCAGACCAACATGCAGAGGGCATTGCCAAACATGCCATCGCGAGCGGCTACTGCTGGCCCCGAACGAAGCAACAGCAACTGGGGGCATAAGCCCAACCCTCCTCGCAACAATGAATCAGTTGGTCAATAAACAAGTAAAAGAGGCCAGGGAAAGCAGGAGGCTTGCTTTCGAATCCAACCTTTCGCCCGGTCGCTAACCTATCTTTTTGAGTCCCTTTGTTCGCCCTTCTTTCCTGCCAGTAGTGTAGGCGGAGGACTTTATTTACGCTATTTCGTCAAATGAGAAGTTTGCAGGCAAGGACAAAAAGACGTTCTTTCCTACTTACTATAGGTAGCTGCGTCTCCTAGAAGATCTTGGCATCAAAGATCCGCGCTTTCCTCCGCGCTTTCCCGAGTGCACTTTCTTTCTGTTGAGCTAGGACCCTAACTTCAGATAGGACTTCCTCCTCCCAAGCGGCTTACAACTAATCTCCTTCCGGTTTAAAGAAAGGACTAGCATAGCTGGATGGGATGGGCAATAAGCACCAAATGAAGAAAGAAAATGAGTTACGTCAGGATTGGATGTTGAAAGAACCGGTAGTAAGGTAAGCTGGGAAACTGCCGTTAATGGCTTTCGTTGCTCGTACTGGGAATGCTGTCTTTAGTCGGTTACCTGCCTGCCCCCTTCCTTTATGTTGCAATTGGCTCGGTCATTCGGTCAGCTACTATCTATAAAGGAAGCGGTGCCTCCCCCTAGGCTCGGCTTTGCCTGCTCTCGGGCTATCACCTTTTTGATTTTCATTAACAGCCTGGTTGTGCTCTCTTTGGACGTCTACTTAGCGTAATCACGAACAGCTTAGCTTTTCCTTCGAGGAAAGGACTTTACTTGATCTGGCTAAGAATTCTTACTGTTCGAGAAGGCTTTCTAAAACCAAGTCCCAAAGTGCTTGCTTTCACCCGGGTCAAGGTCAATCCGGTCTCCGTCTGGCAGTAGGTCGCCAAAGAAGTCAGTGAGAGCCCGGAAAGGTGGAGATAAATGTATTTCGTTGTCTGGATTTCATCCTATTCCTGTAACCGGGTTTTAGTAAGTACAGTAGTAGTTGTTGGATCCTAGCGAGCGAGACGAGAGGAGAGTTGTTTCATGATAAGGAGAGTTGCTTGGTTTCGGCCTTCTTTTCTTTCTGCGTAAACTTCCCTGCTAACCTCTTTGCTTCAAAACCAAAGCGGAACTTACCTAGTAAAGATCGACTCAAATAGATGCTTATCAGTTGCTTTTTTTTCAGTTCTTTCTTTCTTTCATTGATGAGGTATTCCCTAGCTTCAATTCAGTGAATGCTTTTAACGAGCATTTGCTGGGCGATTATTTCAGATTGATCGGAACAAATAGATAAATGAAACTTTGAGCAAGTCTCCTTAAAAGCAGATAGGGTCATCAGAACAGGATCAGCCGAGGCTAAGACAAGAGGATGGCCTAAATGCAAACCATAAATAGCTGATAGCGTAAAAGCGCTCGGGGAAAGCACCTTGGGTCCCTTCCTTGAAAGGCGGATAACAATAAGAAGGAGCCCTGCTAGCTCGGTCAGTGGGCTTGCTTCTATCAACTGCACAGCCCTTTCAGGTATATCCCATACATCGATCAAGTAAGCTTTCACTTCAACGGAGATAGAAATTTCTCAATTCCCAGCGTGACACACTAGATAGAGCTGCAGAGACATGAATCAAATCCGGGTTGCCCATATTCTATATCTTGATTCGGAAAGATCACTTTCAGAACGAATGCATCTCAAGCTCTCGCTTTCAGAGCAGATGTGCGAGAAGTTTCATTACGAAGCTATGCTGATATCTATCGTTGAGTCAGGGGCTGGACCTTACCGCAAATCCACAAGCAAAGCATTGAATGAACACAGAAAAGAGTGGGAATATGCTCCTAGACTATAGAGGTCCACCTCGGAAGCTTTCAACTCATCATATGGCTATGCTTATGTGCGAGAACTTGTGTACATACAATCATGAAAGAGCATTTCGAGATGGAAGCAAATACAACCAATGAAATCACAGACTCAGTAACCGGGGAAGCTCTCAAGGCAAGGTAGCCCAACTTCTTTCGCACCGCTTTCACAGCCCAAGAGAGAGCTCAGCGAGGCGTATCATCTAAAGTAGGACTTTCATGCGTCTTTGAATATTCTGTTGACAAGGCCCCCTTTCTTTACTTTAGGCTAAGCAGGAAAATCAGGACCATCATCAGGGGTAGCTAGAGGCTTCAAACTATTCCATCGTTGCCATCTTTCTTTAGAAAAGAATCGACATCGAAAATCGAATACTGAGGAAAGAGATAGAATAGAATCGGAAAGCCAGAAAGAAGAGTTTGTTTTCCTCCTTCTCGAAAGCCTCCTCTCTGGAAAGACTTTTTCTTTAGTTATTTGTTTTGAGAGGACCCTTATTCTGCGGGAAGGGAGGCAGGAGTTGGCTACAACTATCGTAGCGGAAAGGAGGGCAAGATGAGTCCCTTTCTTCTGTGATGGGTTCTCGGCTTGTCTCTATGGGTTTCATTCAATATGGAATTCCTTAGAACTCCTTATCTCTCTCACTCTCCGGTAATAGAATAGAAGTACAGAAGGGAATGTATGAGCTCTGCCTGTGAGCTACCGATGCTGGATTGCTTTGAATCAACATCCCTCCGTCAGATATCTCCTTCCTAGGCTTCTGCCTTCCCATGATTAGCGAAGAGAAGGAAAGAGAAAAATGGATATGGATTAGGTAAGGTAAGGGAGGTTTTTCTTACTTACTTGAGGTTAAGAAGTCGATTCTGCTATTGATGTGAATATAATTCTATCCTCCTGTGTTTACTATATCAAGATAATACGCTCATTCTTTTGTCTTATCATCTTTGCATCTTATCTAAGGTTTAGAGCAATATATAATGCCTTATGATCCCTTCTATGTATCTCTTTTTTTCCTGCTTGTAGTATGGTAGCTTCCCTTCCTTCATTCCCTGTTAGTTTAGTAAGTCCTGAAATCTTTCTTATATTCTCTCTTTCCTAAAGGTTCGAATGGATAAGGAAAGCTAAGACTGAGGTAGCTGTCCTTTTCTTGTAGTTGTGATGTATCCCGTTTTGTTTCTGTAATGGACTCCCGGAGTCCTGTAGCTAACTAAGGCAGTCTGGATGCTCTCGAAGAGCTAAGGAGAGATAGAAAAGGCAAGGAACCCGGATGCAAGCAAGGAGAATATGGATGTCTTTCGAGAATATGAAAAGTGAAACCTTTAGTCTCCCTTCCTTCAAGTCTTTCTTCTAGTGGTTTTTATCCCTACGAGAACAAGCCATTTCTTTTCTGGGCAGAAGTCAGGTAGGAGGGCCAGCGCCCTTTCTCTTCTAGCATTAATAAGACTTTGACTTCTTTGCTTAAGGAAAGGAATAAGGAGCAAACATGGCATGAGTCTTAGCGTCTGCATCTATAAGGGTAGAGAAAGTATAGGAATAAGGAATGCATTATAACAAAGAATCTTTCGCAAGGTGAGGCTGGGACTAGAGACAATCCATAGAGCTATGATTCTTTTGTGACTTCCACCTTTAGTCGAGTGTGAAATGGTGGGCTTTATGCCAAACTGGAGGGCATTGGTTGGTCAAGATGCACCCGAGGCTTAGATTAAAGAGAACGCTGCCTCTGAGTAGATGTACGAATACTCATTCTCTTACCAATGTCTCTACTTCTCAAATCAATTGGAGAGGCCTCGAACGCCAAATCAAGTCATTGACAGAATGGATTTCGATGACGGCTGACGAATAGGATTTCTGAAGAAAGAAGACCCGAGCACACGCGCAGCCTGACTTGAATAACCAATTGTTTTTTTCTCTTTCCTCTCTGGATTGGGTCTTCCCCTGCCTCAAAGAGTAGGGTTCCATTCTGCAAGATCTAAATAGAATAGAAAGATAGTCAAAAGCATGAACGAACGCCGGAAGACAGAACGAAAGCCGGAAAGTTCTACGGCTTTCTAATCATGATTAAGACCGGTAGTCTCGTTTGGGACCTCAGACTAGAGCCTCGGTATACCTCTTGCTACTAAGTGATCGTGCGAAGTAGCAATCAAGCGGTATGGTGCGACTCATCACGGTCCAAGGTTTGCTGACTCCTGTCTCTTAGGCGTAGCAGGGTTTTCTTATATTTTTACGATTCCCATTCAAGCATTCTTATTCAACGTCAATGCTGCTTGTTCCAAATTCCTTTCTTTCCACTAGTTCTTACATAAGCAATTTGAAGGAAGTAAACGAAGTCTTTCTTTCCGAAATCCACTCCTGAAGGGTTTCAGTACTGGGACCAGATGAAGGACCAGAAGTAGCTTGTGGCGAAGCAAGGTCAGATGCAGATATTGGCTGAGAATCAACACTAGAGCCTGAAGCAGTAGGTAAAGTGAATGAGGTCTGCCGAGAACATGGTCTCGTAGAATGTGGACATGTAGCTGCAGGTGGCAGAACTGGCACAATAGCAATGTCTGAATCGGCTGGAGAGCTGGAGGCATAATGGCGCGAGGCATACGGATATGTGGTCTCATCAAAGCGCACATGCCGAGAGACATATACCCGGCCAGTGACAGGATCCAAACACCTATAGCCCTTGTGCTGCGAACTGTACCCTAGAAACACACATTCCGTTGTTCTTGGCAATAATTTGTTAGTAACATAAGCACCTAAGTGAGGATAACATGCACAACCAAAGACACGAAGGTCACTGTAGCAAGGGATACGACCAAACAGACGAGAAAATGGAGAATCCCAATTGAGCACAGGAGTGGGCAGGAGACGGCGGACGGCCCTCGTACCCATATGAGGCAGTCCCCGTTGGCTGATCCCTACCAACATCTCTTTCCCCTTCATCTTTTTCATTTGTTCTTTATCCCTTTGCCGTTAACAGGCTGGCCGAGGCCTTTTTCTTCATTTTGATTCTTGTGAAAGAGATTTATGAGTCCCTAGGCGAAGGTATATGAGCTGTTGTAGGTACAGGTCCATTAGCTGTAGGCACTCGCGCTGGTGTATGTATTAATTAAGAATCGGCATAAGACATTCCCGAAAACCTTAAGAACCAAGTAGAACGCTTCAGTCATGAGTTAAGAACACTTTTCACCACTGGATCTTTCAGCCAAGCCAATTGGATAAGAAGGCAATGAACATTGTTGTTGGAGTTGCTGCTGCAGTAGCCGCTGGTTCTGGTGTAGGTGTCGGTCTTGCAGATCCTCGCACTCGCCATAGAAAGAAAGCTTCCAAGTCAACGGAAAAGCCACTCGTACACAGGCCTGCCCTAATTCTGATTTTTCACTTGAACACAGGGCAATAGGAGAAAGTAAGCAACATACGGTAACTATCCCGTCACCTGCCTTGAGCTTTGTCCTGTCAAGGAAATCAAACTCTAAAGAGCCGACTTCCCGATCACTAGCTTCTCACTGACTTAACCGCGGGTTAATATGAATTAGAAAAACTATCCGTTACCTCGTTAACCTCACAGGAAATATGAGAAGCCCTCCAAACACAAGAATCGAGCATCTGAAAAATCCTGAGCATAGTGGCCTTCACGGATAATGGGATAAGCAGCTTTCCTATGTTTCGCATCCACGAGAAGAATCGCCAGCAATCATAACATACCGACACAATGAGGGCAGCACATAGAGATAATCCTTCAAGCACTGACTGGAACTCGCACCAATTTCTTTGTTTTGTTGCCGTGAGCTTGCAAGGGCAATAACTTGACCCTGAGAGTTCCGAATAGCAAAACCAGTACCGGCTTGATCCGGATTACCAATAGCAGCTCCATCCAAATTGATAACAAACCAGTATCTTGAAGGGAATGGCCATGTAACAGGAGTGATTTTCTATTTCTTTACCCATGACACCAAGAGTTTGAGCAAGTTTAGCATCTTCAGGTCGCCGGGACATCGACGGACGAAAAAGTATAATTAACTCAATTAAGTCCGCTCGGATTTGCATCACACAGCGCCTGGTATCAACCTTGGCGTTGTCATGCCTGACTTTCTCAGCTTCCACATTCTCCATACAGTTATGGCAAAGGCCGAGTTTCCTATGAACTTAGGAAGACCTAAAAATCTTCAATGAGAAGCCCAGGCTAGGAAAATGTGCACCATAGAGTCACCTTGACAGTTCTTAATTCCAAACCATTCTTGAACAGATTCCAAAATCCTTGGAGCACGCCCAAAACAAAATCAATGTAACACCGATCGCCTTCCTTCTCACATAGCGAGCACCTCGACACCAGCTGAATATTTCTCACTTGCAAGGATGCATCTACAAGAACTCGGTTTCTTAGCACAAGCCACAGAAAAAAAGAGTTCTTTTGAGGGGACATTTCAAATCCCATACTTGCTTACTCCATGATCCCTATGCCTAACAGCATTCCAGGCGGATTGAAACGCAAATTTGCCGTGCAACCATAGCCTTTCATCAGGCGTATAGGAGCTAGGAATAGTTCCGAATTTGTTGCACAAGATTAGGAAAGAGGTTCAGCTCCTGAGGGATGTTCCAGACTTGATGAGGCTGCTCAATAATGTCGGATACCCCTAACTAAGATTTGGAACTTCTTATTCAAGCTGGAATATCTTAGCTCCTCAGGAATAAAGATCATGGAGATAAGACCATACCTATTTAGCCGATGCCATAAACATCAGACTGGTAGCAATTGTAGGCTCAATTGCATTGAGAAGCCATGACATGACCAGCTGATTTGTGGCACTCCAGTCCTTGGTATCACTCATATTGGGGATCAGAGACAGAAGGACAGCGGGCGCTGATCCATGAAGCTCCATAAATGCTTTCCTCCAATGAACAGACGAACCGAGCGAGCCCAATGCAAAGAACTCAAGTGAGGAGATCTGGTTACCTTTTCTAATACGTAATACGAGGAGGCAATGAATATGGAATGGTTGTATACCGAGGCAATGCTCTTATTCTTTTCAGCCAAAAGCCTATTCTTTATGGTGTGCCAGTTGCG